CATGAGGATTATGCAAATCTCCTATTCCAAGAATAGAAAGTTGAAAAAGATTGAGACTTTTTCGGAGATTGAATGAAGTTACTAATTCATGATCTGGCATGTACAAAATGAAAACTTCATTTTCAATTATACCCTGAGATCATTTTTATGAAAGAGTTTCATTTGCTTCTCTTCCATGGAGGTTCTATTTTCCCAGAATGTATCCTAATTCTCGGCCTAATTCTTCTTCTGATGATCGATCTAACCTCTGATCAAAAAGATACACCTTGGTTCTATTTCATCTCTTTAACAAGTTTAGTAATGAGCATAACGGTCTTATTATTTCGATGGAGAGAAGAACCTATGATTAGCTTTTTGGGTAATTTCCAAACGAGCAATTTCAGCAAAATCTTTCGATTTCTCATTTTACTATGTTCAACTCTATGTATTCCTCTATCCGTGGAGTACATCAAATGTACAGAAATGGCTATAACAGAGTTCCTGTTATTCCTATTAACAGCTGCTCTAGGGGGAATGGTTTTATGTGGTGCTAATGATTTAGTCACTATCTTCGTAGCTCTGGAATGTTTCAGTTTATGTTCTTATCTATTATCTGGATATACCAAGAGAGATGTACGGTCTAATGAGGCTACTATGAAATATTTACTTATGGGTGGGGCAAGCTCTTCTATTCTGGTTTATGGTTTTTCTTGGCTATACGGTCTATCCGGGGGAGAGATTGAGCTTCAAGAAGTAGTAAATGGTCTCATAAATACACAAATGTATAACTCCCCAGGAATTTTGATTGCGCTCATATCCATAGCTGTAGGAATTGGATTCAAGCTTTCTCTAGTCCCTTTTCATCAATGGACCCCTGACGTATATGAAGGAGTGCGATTCGTTCGACGAATTATTACCCCTATAATAAGCGGATATATATCTTTTTTAGAGATGTTTAGATCTATAAAAACTCTATGGACATGCGGAAGAGAAAAAGACTGTTATCCCCACTCGGGCTAAGGCATAACTTTTACCAAAAGTTATTCGCGAGATTTTTGTTGAAATAACAATTAAGGTAAAGCAAGGTCAAAAATAACTAATATCTTTGAATAAACAGAGATATTTTGCAAGTCAGTTATTACGGGTAGTTCTTACAAAGGATCAGACTAATGACGTATACAATACTTTCATTCTCGATGTAAATGCTACATAGTCAGTTTTCATCCTTCAAGGACTACGAGTGTAATAGAAGCATCCGTCGACAAAAAGATCACCCTAAGATGATTATCTCATGGCTATTGAGAACGAATAAAATCAGATGGTTCTATTTCTCAATCTTTTTGACTTGTTCTTACAGTCAAAAAGATCGAGAAAGTCAGTGATTCACTATGGGAACCGCTGATGGAGGATTCCTCGGGAAGTTAAGGATTAGTAATCCTTTTCTATAAATTGAATCGATTCGGTCTTATACATACGCGAGGAAGGTAATGAAAAAGGAATAAGATGATTATGTCCTTCTTTTTTTATCACTTAGGAGCCGTGCGAGATGAAAGTCTCATGCACGGTTTTGAATGAGAGAAAGGAGTGAGGGATCCTCTTTTCGACTCTAACTCTCCCACTCCAGTCGTTGCTTTTCTTTCTGTTACTTCGAAAGTAGCTGCTTCAGCTTTAGCCACTCGAATTTTCGATCTTATTTTCTACTTTTCATCGAACGAATGGCATCTTCTTTTGGAAATATTAGCTATTCTTAGCATGATATTAGGCAATTTAATTGCTATTACCCAAACGAGCATGAAACGTATGCTTGCATATTCGTCCATGGGTCAAATTGGATATATCATTATTGGAATAATTGCTGGAGACTCAAAGAATGGATATGCAAGCATGATAACTTATATGCTGTTCTATATTTTCATGAATTTAGGAACTTTTGCTTGCATTGTATTATTTGGTCTACGCACAGGAACTGATAACATTCGAGATTATGCAGGATTATATACGAAAGATCCTTTTTCGGCTTTCTCTTTAGCTTTATGTTTACTATCCTTAGGAGGTATTCCTCCATTAGCAGGTTTTTTTGGAAAACTTTATCTATTCTGGTGCGGGTGGCAGGCAGGCTCATATTTATTGGTTTCGATAGGACCCCTTATGAGCGTTATTTCTATATACTATTATCTAAAAATAATCAAGTTATTAATGACTGAGCGAAACAAAGAAATAACTCCTCACGTGCAAAATTATAGAAGATCTCCATCTTCTTTCATATCAAAAAATTCTATCGAATTGAGTATGATTGTATGTGTAACAGCATCTACTACACTGGGAATAGTAATGAACCCAATTATTGCAATTGCTCAGGATACCTTATTTTAAGGTCTATTTATTCGTTCAATCCGGAAGAATTAGTCGATTTGTCCCGCCCAAAATGGGAATAGGCCGAGATTCTGAGATGAACTTCTAATTATGAGATCAACTTGATCATCGAATTAGAAGTTCATTCTAGACTAGAATAGGGTTATTAATAGGGCTATGTACATTTTCATTATGGGAAAAGGTCATTCGAACGTATGTAGATAGATATCTACGTCGTTCCATTCTATTTAGGAATCGATATATGCGCACATATGATCGAACCTGCTTTTGACATATCATTATTTGGGTACCATGTTCGCTTCTCTAGGCTTCTATTGAATCGAAAAAGAAAAGATGTTCGATCGTGCATATTTTTGATGTATATGAAATATCCTCCGGATAATGAAAATCGAAAGAAGTTGGTGATATATTAGGCTTGGACCTATATAACCGATCGATATAAATACCCCAATACTCTATCTTTGTCATAGATTCTACATTCCATCTATAATGATAGATGATCGTAATATAGATATCATACTCATGGAATATGATTCACTTTCGGGATGCCTTGATGGTGGAATGGTAGACACGCGAGACTCAAAATCTCGTGCTAAAGAGCGTGGAGGTTCGAGTCCTCTTCAAGGCATAATATTGAGAATGCTTATTGAATGAGCAATTCAATAACAAATATCGGATCTAATTGATTATCTCAATGTACCGAGATCGATTTCTTCGATATCTGTTGATACGAAGTATTCCGACGATTCCCTATATACGATATGAGTTAAAGCTGTTGGAATAGGTTCGACAGTGGATCACAAGATCTTGGCGATCTTCTCTATCTAATGAATGGAGAAGTCCATTTCAAAATGGTCCGCCCTGCACCCATCCCCCGAGTAGATACCTCAACAGGAATCACACAAATGCAGGTAGATCAATAGAAACTTCTGGGAAAATGCCCCCCCCGTGACCCAACAGATGGAGTACATTCCACAAAGGAACATATGGGAGAAATTGAATGAAAAAATGAAAAAGACCAAATCTCAGGTGGAATGTTTCTATTTCTTTTTATGTCCATTAAAGAATGCATGAAGCTTGTTTCTTACTAATTATGAGGTATACGCAATTAAGGACATAGATTGAGGAGAATCTATATACCCCTCTTAAAGTTTTGCAAGATCCGGGAGTTGCGATCGAACTTAAACGACTATACCAATGTTGAATCCTGTGACTCTATAGGCAAATAAGGGATCCTTTCTTCCGAATGGGAAGTGTAAGAAAAAAAAAGAGTACCAGAACCAAAATCGAAGAAATAAGGGGTAAGCATAGTAGATAATATCTCATTAAGTTCAATCAAATTGACTTGGCTCATATTCCTTGCTATGCTCACTCTTACACGGTCGAGATCTCGGAATAAGGAATCTATCTTCAAATTCAAGATCTATCAACTCTTTGTTCTTCTTTTTTCTTCTTCTAACATACTTTCCATTCTTGGACAAGACCGAGAAAGGATTCATTTTCGAATAGGATCTGAAATCGAAGCAGATGTAGAACTTCTCATTTGTTTCCACGACCCTACTACCCGGTCAATTTCGTTCTACTTCATTTCATTGCCCTTTCATCGATGATGACAGATTTTTCCGGCTAAAATAGATATGTGAAATCTATCTTTTGTTGTATGAATTAAGTGTTCAATTTCCTTCGGAAAAAGCCATCTATTTTTCAACAATGTCCTTGTCATTTGATTCAATAACATTCTGTTAGATAGGAACAGATTTGATAAATATTTATAACTCTCGGATAGAGTATTATAAAGAAAAGATTCATTCGATAATGAACTATTGGTTTCAAGCCATCTTTGGCGATGAATTAACAATTCGAAGCGATCAACCTTTTCTTGCGGATTTTCAATCAACCAACGTTGATATAGAAATGTAGGAGTATATGGCTGTATACGTTTCAATCGGATACCAATTGCTTGAATGCGTTTGAAAGCCTCAATATGTTCCTTTTCTGCAAGAGGCAATTGTTTCCACGAATTTATGACCGAATTGGTCATGAATTTTGAATTATATCTATGAAAAGCACCTTGGATACTTTTTTTAGGGAAGAGATGTTTTTCTTGTCTTCTTATTGAACCGTAAGTAATATAAAGCCTTCTCAGCATTTCTTCATTTGCAAAAAATTCCCGACGTGAAAACACAAGGTGCTGATCTTGAAATAGAAAACCTGTGGGATCCCAAAGAAATCGTCTTCCTAGAAAGAACATTGGTTTATTAGAGGATTTAGATCGCATTTGATATTGTATAGAAAATTGAAATATTCCTATTTCAAACCGCTCTTGTAATGATATATCTTCCAATTGAGACTGTATATGTTGTAGATTCTTTTGTCTTGCGTTAGAATGATTTCTCTCATGAACATAAAACCCCTTTTTATGTGGTCCTTTTTGGAGAGACTCTAAATTCTCTCTAACCCTTTTACAGTAACTGGCCTGCTCCTCTTGAAACAATCCGAACTGATACGAAAATCCCAATTCATTGGGTCTTTTTGTACGATCAAATAGATTACTGCGAAGAAAACTAAGACGCCAGATCCTAGGAGCCCAAACTATGTTATTGACTAATTTTTCATCCATTTGTTTTGCGCCGGGAGTTTCTTGTTGAAACTTCAATTCATATTCTTTATATATAAACATTTTATTGACCATAGAATAAACCCCTTTTCGCATCACATTGAGATGATTTCTCGTTTTGGGCTGAGGAGCAAATGTGATTTGATTCTTATCAGGCTTACCCCGGCATATTCCTAACCATGGAAACTCCACCAGAAGACTTTCTAAAAGACCAGAGGCTAAATCGAAATCATGCTCAGCGAATCTATCGAGAGGAATCCAATTCTCTCTATTTTGTCCCGATATAAACCAGGAATCTCGAGCTGCTGATCCGGCCAAGCAACCCAAAATATGGGGGAGTATGGTCAATTCCTTCATAGTTGTTCCAGCAATAGAAGGTTCTAAATACCATTTGGACAAATAAGAAAACCTTTTCTTCCATAATTCATTATTAATAGATAGAGGATTCATAGAAGAATTCCTTCTAAGTGTATTTTGTATAACAGCTTTTCCCACCTTATAGGGAAGTATTTCGTAATTTTGACCGGATCCAACCTGATTATCTATAGATTGCAAACCCCAAGTTTGTCTATAAAGAGCTAATCTAATTGTATCAGTGCCTATAACTGATTTATTTTGGGTAATACTAATTGATAAGGCTTCATTGGCAAGTGCTGCTAGATCCCGTGCATTGGAACCTATGGTTCTAGATCCAAATTCCTTGGGACAAGACAACTCTTTTTCCGAGTCAAACCCTTTGCTGCGTAAAAGAATAGGAAATTCCTTTTGTCGTTGTGGGATAGGAAGCATTCGAACATTGATTGATCTGTCTAATCGATTTGGAGCTATTGGAGCTGGATCCACTTTTTTAGGAATATGAGTCGAAGCAATAACAAGAAGATTTCTAGTAGAATCTTTCTCATCATCTCTAGAGAGATGGTTCACTAATAAACCAAGGAAAAAGTGAGTTAAGTAATTGACATTCAGTTCATGAATGTTTGGAATCCATATTATGCAAGGGGACATTCTTTTTGCCAATTCGAAGGTGAGATTGAATTGGTGCATTTTTTGCACCACATTATTCATACTTCGTATATCGAGGAAATTAGAATATTCACCTTTGTCATACAGGAACTTGTTTAGGGATATTCTTACCAGAGGAACATAAGAGTCTGCTGCTAGACCCTTGACCAAATAGGATCGTCCGGTTTCCGTAGGACCTATCAGTAAAATCCCTTTGGAAAGGGATGATCCTAAGTGGAGTGAGAAAGGTTTTCCATGAAATGTGAGGTTCAAACCCCTAAAGATTTGTGAAGAGGTAATCTTCCGACAAAAAGCGAGGAAGACCCATCTTTCTGTTAAACGAGATTGATCGAACTCGTGATTCATTAGATCTTTCTGATAAGTGTCGGCTAAATAGATCAGGTAAATAAGTCCCGGCTGTTCAGTGATTTGATAATCAAATTCATTCTTGAAGAAATTATGACTGTGAGTCAAATTCGATCCAAATTGAGAGATGTTTTTTTCTGTTATTAGAAACTGAACTAGTAATTCTCTCTCTTTTCCAGAGATATCCATGCTGAAGCACGATCTGTTCAACTCTCTTCTTATAGGTGAATAAAACTTTCTATTCCTCATAGAATAGATCAATTCGTCCAGAAAATAGATGGATATGTCCCTTATATCCATAGAGAAAAGCAGACCAGGCAAAGGATGATCCATCAGTTTTTGCAACTCGATCGCGTATGACGGATCCATTAAATCTTTGATGCGTTCAAGGTGTATCTGTAACTCAATAAAGGCTGAGGAAACAACGAAAGAATATCGAAGAACGAAATATCCAAGGACGAAAAAAAGGATAAGGATCGAATATTCATACTCCCGAGCATTCAGCAATCTCAGATGTGCCCATATAGATAGAACCGATGACTCATTCTTTTGATTAATCATTTCCTTGAATGAACAAAGATTCCATAAAGAAAAAAACTTATCCAAGATATTGGTTCTCAGATTACATTGTAGAAGTGCCCATAATTGATGAGAAATTGCCCACGATAGATTCGATTTATGCATAATATCATGCAAAATAGATACAAGTTGATCACTGCTATTTAGCAATATCTCCGGAAAAGTCTCTAGAAGTAGATTCTCAAGATATTTCCACCATGCAGAAGTCAAGAGCCATGGCGTATATGCTCGGAACAAATCCCATTTTTTAAAAAGACTCTCTATTTGAGAGATCCTATGCATCTCTTGTTTCTTAGCACGTTCATTAAAACGCGGTGAACAAAATGGTAAGAGATTCCGTTCCTCTTTAGAGAAATTGAAAAGGGTGCTTCTTTTATCTATGGCTTTGTTCTCAATTCTGTTTTTTGAACCTTCTGTTGAACTAGATTTTACAAACCGATCTCGAATCCGATGAAGCATTTCCTGGTTCTTATCTTTTCTTTTTAGAAAGATTTCGGATAGTAAATCATCTCGATAAGATTGAGTTTGAATAAGACCCATGTTTGAACTGAAACCCCCCTTAAGGTACTGATCGAAGTTGTTTTCTTCTAAATCGGATCTATTTAAGAAGGGCTGACAAGAAGTTTTTTCGAAATTGGCTATTCGTTCTCTCGTTAAAGGCGTTGTAGAAATCTCTTCGATCGAGGAAATATCTATTTTATCATGAACAAATGGATTCAATCGAGTTAGTAAATCGAAAGATTTGTACAAGTCATAGATTGATACAAACGTTTGGTTACCGCTTTGTTGCAAATATTTAGGTAAGAATATGTTAGATACTTGTGACTTTATAAGTGAAATAGTATCTTTCTCCAAGTGAACAGGTCTTATTTCACTAATGGACAAAGAAAATAGATTGCTGTGGATGGGCGAAATATTGAATAATTGTCCATATGTAAGATTATGATTTTTTGTATGAATCCTTTCCATATAATAAGGTAATCTTTTCTTATAATTGAACCGAGGATGATGTGAATAATCGAAGAATTGTAGTGTATTTGCTTTGTAAAAAGAAGCTCTCGATGAGCTTTGATTAGATAGTTTTACGGGATTCAACCAGTTGTCTCGATCGTTGGATATCGTCGAAAAATCAGTGTTATCGAACAATTCCATGCAATTCTTTTCATTCTCGAATAAGTCAATAATAAATCGATTCACCGGCATCTCATGATAGAAAAATTGTGCTACTGTTCTTTCGTCGATCAAGAATTTCGATCTTTGTGAAAGATTATGGTTATCCAAAAGAAAGGGTTTGAATGTTTTTAAATGAACGATTCGAACACCAATTGATTTTAACAACTTATTGAAGAGTTGATCATTCATACCCTTTAACTTATCAATGAAAAACTCGGGAATGAAAATAGCCGAATGAGAAATGGATTTCTTAGAAAGAAAGATCTTCACAGTATTTTCAGCAATCAAAGAAAACTTAGAATAATCTTTTTTGTTGGGACTTCCAGACCAACCAATTGAATCTCTATTAGCACATGATTCAATCGGATCGAACACTATTTTCAAATCGTTTTGTTTAGAAACAAGATGTTTCGAACATCTCTTCAAGTATTCGGTCTGATTGGACCATTTGTACACATTCAAATTCCGATTGATACATTTATCAGTTCGAAGAATAGAATGATCAAACCATTCTTTTTGACCTTTTCTCCAATTTGATGGATGTCGGTTAATTGTATCTTTCGATACATTATTCAAATTTTCATTTTCTATCCAATTTGTTCGAATTTGATCCTTTAAATTGCGACTGGACCCGTTCATTGAATATAATTTGTTGAATGCATTTTTCAAATGCCCGTGAATCTTATATCGAATCAATTTGTACCAATTTGAAGTTTCAGTTCTGTAATTGTTAAGAGGGGTTCCTATTTCTGAACCCTTTTTGGAAGAGATTTGGATCAATTCTTTTTCGATTATTCGATCTAAATATTCATTCTCTTTATCAGTAATATTGAGTAGGATCAATAAAGATTGATTCTTCAATTTATTCTTGTGGTTGAAGATCTGATCCAAGAATCTATTCTTGTTCAGTTCATAGAATTGATTCACGTGATAATCAATATCAGGAGCAAGTGTATTATCATAAACCCGATTAGGCTTAGTTATTAATAGAGCGAATTGATCTGTTATTTTTAGAACTCTTTTTTTAAATCGTAAATTGTTGTGGAATATGTATTGTTCTTTGTTTTGATCACAGAATGAAGAAAATCGATTCCGAGACAAACTCCGGTTCATAAAGAGAATACAATTTAATTTGTTTATATCCCTCTGATTTTTTCTAATCATATTACATCCGGGATCTAATGAAATAGCACAATTTGAGGAAGGATTTTGAAAATATGTTCTTATCTTCCACGGATCAATTATCCCATTCTTTTCTGAGCCCCTGAAATATCTGAAAAAAACATCTTGTTGCCCTTTCAATAATTTGAAATTTTCAATAGGCTTCTTAGTAACACTAGAACCCATGCACGGTTCATCTATTGACAATATGTCAAAAAAATAAGAACGAATTGATTTTGTGAAATTCTCGATGAATCTTTTCCTTTCCTTTGGAAACAAATTCTCTGTTATAGACTTTTTATCTTCCGTAAATAGTTCTTTCGTCCAATAGATCGGAGAATCTTCTGAGAGACACTTTGAGGACAAATCTGATTTTATTTTTGTTCTTTCTATTCGAATAGAAGAAGAAGGATCCCAAAGAATTGATCTTTCTTTTAGTTGCTCGATCTCCGTTTTATTTATATATCCATTTGTGAAAATCCGTTCACAAAGATCTTTTTCAGGTTCCCAATACTCATTCTCAGTGAAATTGAGAGTCAAATCTATCTCCGAATCGATATCTTTCTCATCCCTCTCCGAATGAGTCTCCCAAGTTATCGGTCTTTGATTCTCTGAGATTATCTCATCCTTTTTGTTCATGTTCGTGCCATATTCTGAATTTTCACTAATGGGATCGAAATGATCGATGGATCGATTATAAGATCTTTTCAATTGGCTAGAATGATTGACTTTAATGAAAATAGATTCTGAGAAATTGTATAGAATATCCAACAATAAATTCTGTATCTTGCTAAAAAGCTGATCATTGTTCACATCATTCAACTGAATGAATTTCTCTTTTAAAATGTCCTTCGAAAGTTCCAATTTCTGCTGATCTTTCTCCCAACTAACAAAAGAATCTTTATAGAATTGCCAAAATTCAGCATAATTTTGGAAAGAGAGATACCCTTTCTCTTTCAAGAGAATGGAAGATTCTGCAATAATTTGATCAGATTCACCCCAACTATTCCAGATCTGAAACATATTCTTTTTCCACCAACGCGGTCCCCATTCTGATTTTTCTTGATAGGATAATCGAAGATGGGAGAAATGCTTAATATTATTCGATTCAACAATTGATTTCGATTTCTGCTGCTTGAATGGACCCTCCGCTTCGAATAGCATTTTTTCACAAAAAGCGGACATGAGATAACAGATTAGATTATTACCTAATATTTCGACTTGCTGCTTCGAGCTCAAGTCGATCGTGTCCTGCTTATTTCTCATAAAAACACGATCGAAATGATATTCCCAATCATAGTCTTTGCGGATCAGATCATCAATATAGAATTCAAAAAAAACCTTTAGATGTTCCACATCTTTCTCTTTCAATGACATCTCAATTTTCGCTATTGATCCCTGAGGGATCTTCCAACTAGGAAGAATCTCTTCTATGATCCAATTCTTCCACCATCGTGAACCCCAAGAATCAATTTGATTATATGCAGGCATGACACACACTTTTCTTTTTGAGAGAACCCAAGCGTCCTCTTTCGAATTTCTCAAGTGACTTTGATATATCTTTCTCCCTTTTGGGAAAGACAGAAAAAGATGCGGAAAGATCAACAAATTTTTATTGAAAGACTCGAAATATTCTTCCGATGTTTCATTTCTAGGTTCAGCATAGTTTATAGGTATAGGAAAGAGTTTCATCGAATAGAACTTTTTTCTTTCAATCATACTTTTCTGATTCACATGATATATAAGGACTGGTAATGTAAGTAGTACTACACCTTTGATTGTCAAAGATTGATTGCTTCTTGAACCACGTAGATCGCGTAAAAGCAACGTACTAAGAATTCGAGAGTCAAAGAGCTTAATAAGACGTTCTCGATGGGAAACTATTTTCGTGAACAATCTCACCAAATTCAATTCGGTCCATGAATTGAATAAATATTGAAAGCTTCGTATTTCTTCCAATTTCAATATCCAGGATTTCAATTTTTGTCGTTTCATTCCTTTTTTACAATAATTACATTACAATAATGAAATAGTTTTTGATAGATCTCTATCCTTAAATAGATTCAATGACTTCGGTCTTTTCCATTCTATTTTTTTCTATAATATTGATAGAATATAGGTATTTATCTATATAGGTACATAGATCTATATATCTATTTGTTCTCTACCAATTTGAAACGAAACCATATTGGATCTATTGAAATAGAGTATCGAAAAAGATCTCATCTATAGTATATACTTTGGGTGATCATGAATAGAATGACATATAAATATAATATTGGCATAAAGAAGAGCTTGCGTCAACCACTAAGAATTCAATTGATTCTATATCAATAGATAGAAATACTTCTTGTTCATTTGAAATTGAAAATGACAAAGATGGATTGGATCCAATCCGTTTCTTTATGGGCGAACGACGGGGATTGAACCCGCGCGTGGTGGATTCACAATCCACTGCCTTGATCCACTTGGCTACGTCCGCCCCAGAAGAACCAATTGACAGTCTCTATCTACGGTCATTCCTTCCAAGAAGAAGAGAGTTTCTTTCTAAGTTCCGACGACGAACTAACGGCAACCTCTGACAGAAAATGAAAGTGTTGCAAGATCGATAACCAACTTAGAACCAACTCTCGAACAATTTGTCATATACCTCTGTCAAATGTGCTTGACATGAATTGAATGGGAGAGAATGTCCGACCAATATCAATTTTGAGTTGATACTCATGTTAGACGATGTGCTCGTATTCTATAATACGATTGGTTCTTCTCTTCACGATGATCTCTAGCATCCAT